ACATCAGAAAATTTCAATCTAATCAATTTGTAACTGAATCATATATTTAGGTATTAGATGAATCAATGATTTATCCAAATTTGGAATCAATCAACTATTTTCTATTTTATGTGTGCGCAATAGCTTTCTAACATTTACGAAACTTGACTCACATGAAATTTTATTTGTATATATATTTAATAAGAAATGAATTGTTTACTGCATGTTCACTTTATTTTTATTAATTATATCTCATTACTATTCATAAAGTAAATATTTAGAATCTTATTTCCATTTTGTTAGGATGTACATGATGAGTATAAATCCATATAGTTAACCAAAAATATATCATTAACGAATTTTCAACTGTGGATACATACGTATCCTTAACATACTGAAACGGATGCTATTATTAGTATTAAACCAATATCGATTTATACAAGTAAAATCCTCTAATCGAAAATTGGTCCAAAGAAAAAACTTCAATTGAATTAATTTTTTGTTTTCATTTGTCCGATTTAAATTTTTTTTTTTGAAATTGAAACAAATTAAAATTCTAAATTCTCTACAACGTCGAGATGATAAAATAGTTTCAGGAACAAATAAATCATCAAAATTTTCGTTTTTATTTACACTCATATTTTGATGTTGTGCGGTTGATTTATTTGTATTCATAATATATAATCGCTTTTTTTTTCTTTGATTTGTTTGGTGCTTGTTCTTATTCTTATAAAAACATGAACTACGTACAATTTTATAAAGAATAAATTTTCTATTTTTTTTTATAGAAAGACGAATTGGTTCAAGAATTAATATTCCCCCTTTTATCGATTTGGTACAAGTTAATTTATTCTGAATCAACATGATATTCAGATTCATTTCTTCTCTTCGAATAGATGATAGAGCCATTTCTTTTGGATTTAGAAGTCTAAGTAGGAAACAATATACTTTAATATTGTTTATTATTTTTTGCTTCATAAGATTATCCCATCTCAATTGAAAAATCAAATATCTTTTTAGGAAGATGTCAAATCCTTTTTTTGTATTATTCTTGTATTTTGTGTTTTTTTTTTCATCCAATGATATATAATTTTTTTTTGTTGTACTTTCATTAATTTTTACATTATAAAATTGTAAAAATTTTTGTAAAAACCAAAGTTCCACATTAAATCTCGCCTTATTTAGTATTTCATTTTTCTTTTTTTTTTTTTTTGTAAGATAAAAAAAACTTTTCTTATCAAAAAGATATAATTTTTTTATTTTTAAAAGAATTTGACAGTCAAAATATTTTGTATTCACCTTTTGCTCTATATTCCTACTATTTTCGTATCGTCGATAATTATGTAAAAAATTATTGATAGGGATATTCTTTACTTTAACTTTATCAAGTAATTTGGTTTTATCTGTATTATAATTTATAAAAGTGATTTTTTTGTTTGTTACTTTTAATTTTTCTTTGAATGACGATTTAGACATATAAATAGAGTAGGCCGCCTTATTTTCCTTATTTTCATAATTATTTTTATAATTATAGTATAAATATGATAAAAGATCATATCGATAATGTTTTTTAAACGGACAGTTTTGATCTGACACTAACGTTTTTTCATTCGTTTTTTCATGCTGAATTAATGAGGATTGCTCCGATAAATATTCTTTGTTTACATCTTTATTTGGAAGTGTAGAATGCTGATTTACTATATTTCGCCATTTTTTTGGTACTAATCGATACCATATAATTGGTGATAAATCATAGTGATAATAATCTTTTATACAATCTTTCCATTTATTTTTTTCATAATTCCAACGTTTTTTATGTCTTAATTTTGAGTCGCAATGAAAGATTCTTTGTGTTCTAAAAAATTTTGGAATTACATTCTTACTAAAAAAAGACGTTTCCAAGTAATTAATTGGAATTTTTGATAATTTATAAAACACATATGTTTGTGATAAAGAAGATAAGCCAAACAAAATAGTTGAGTTTTTATTATTAATATTAAGTAACTTTTTTATAGTTGAAATAAACCGAATTGTTCTTTTTTTTGTTTGTTCAACTCTTTCGTTCTTTTTTTTATTATTGTAAATGTACTTATCAAAATTGTTTTTTATTGATTGAAGAACGAGTTGTACATTGATACTTAGTTTTTTTATGTTACTGATAAATAAAAAATTATTTATGTATATTTCTTTTATAAAAAATTTTACAATTTTAAAAAAAATAAATTTTGATTCGTAAATGAATCTCGACATTTTTTTTAATATACCGAAAAGGCGTTTTATCAATTTGTTTAATTTTAATTGGATTCGATCAACTCGTTGATTTTTTTTTTTAGGACAAATTCGGATAGTGAAAAATCTTTTGTTTCTTTCTTTTTTTATTTTTTTTGTTTTATCAATAAGATATTTCATTTTATTCTTTGTCGATAAATCTTTTTTAGAATCTTTTAATTTTTTTTGAATAGATGATTCATCAATTATATTATTTTTTAGTAGATAATCTTTTTCTTTTTTAGTTTCACTTGGTTGATATAGATATTTTTTTAACTTGAATATATTACTTTCTTTGAACAAGTTTTTTGTTTTTAAAAAGGAACCCTTTGGTATCAAAAATTTGAAAATTTTTTTTTTATCTTTTAGTAAAAAATGAGTTCTTTCGTTACTCATTATTATAGATCGTTGGGTTGTGAAATAAATTTTTTTCAATTTTCTAATTTTTTTTTCGAGTCTTTTAAAAATAGGTTCACAAAAGGAGGACCTTTTTCGGGGAGGACCAAAAGGCATTTCAGCTTCCATTCCCCAAACTGTTAAAAAAAAAAAATCTTCATTTCTTTTTGTTTTCATTGGATTATTATGAAGGGATCGGAGCTTAGATCTGTACCAAGGTTTTAAGTGGAAAGGAAATAGAATCTTTATTTGAATACCATCTGTTAACCACTTTTTAGGAAATTCCCTTTCTGATAATTGAACCCCATTATAAGTACATTTAACATGTATCTCTCTATTCCATTGGTTTAAATCCTCAGACCATTCAGGAAATTGAAATAATAACATCCGTCCTATATTCTTAGCAAATATCAATGAAGGTAATATAATATATTTTCTAAGACTGGATTGGGTTACTAACATACAACCTCTCATTGTTTGAGCAAATGGAATGGTATCCCAAATTTCTGCTATTTCGATACAGGTTCTCTCTTTTCTTTTGTACTTGGTGTTTTTCGCCATTTCTTTTATATCTTCTTCTTTATAATCTGAAAGTTTTAGTTGTTTATTTTGATGAATTGAATTTCTAAACATAAATTTCATCAGCTCATAAAATTTAAAATACAAATCGAATAGTTTATTATCTTTTTTTCGTTCCAAAAAAAGTGGAGAGTGTAGATTAGTTTGAAACAACTCCCAAATAACTGTTTTACGCCTTTGGGTGCGCCTAGAACCTTTGATTATATCTCGACGAAAATCCGATTGGTGTGAATAACGTATTAAAGCCACCTCCTCGGTATTTGTTTGTTTATCGGTAAAAATAATTACACGTTTGACTTTTCTTGAGCGAATACCATGATCTTCCGCCAATCGGTCTTCTGCATTTCCCCTTTCCTGTTGTTCCAATTCGTCGATTAATTTGTATGACCAATGGGATATTTTTTTACGTATTCCTTTTATTCTATCGGATTTTTTTTTTAAAATGGATTTTTTATGATTATTATTTATAACTACATTAAATAAAAATTTATATCTCTCTTTTGAACCCCTTTTTATTTTTGTCGGAAATAAAAAAAGTATTTTCAAATTTAAATAGGGTGTTGGTTCTTTCGAAAATTCATTAATTAAGGTCAACAAATAATTTATTTGTATGATAAAAATTTTTGTTTTATCATAAGACATTTTATGTTCAAAAGAATCGGTAAAAAGTAAACTATGAATATTATTTATAGAAAAGGTTTCATTTATACTTAAAGGTGAAAACCGTTTTTTTTTTAGTGTTTCACCAAAAGGTTGGTTCAAGAAAGGATCATATATCTTAGGCAAATATTCTTTATTTTGATCACAATTACATAATCTAGTCTTTTTTTCAAGTATATCTAGAAAAAGTAATTCTTTGTCTAGAACTTCAATTCTATTGATAGTCTCATTAATTTGTTTATTCTTTTTGTATTTAATATTATAAGTCCAATAATTATATAATTGATTTGAATCGAATGCTAATTTAGTCAAAGATATCTTTCGTTGTATCATTTCCAAAAAATTTACCAAACTGAGTAGATATGTAAAAGAAATTTTTCGTTTTCCATCACTTTGACAAAAAAAAAAAAAATATTGTGACATTTCATTTCGTATAGCATTTTCAAATTGATCGTTTTTTATATATCGTAATGGGTAATTCCATCTTTTATAGTCGAAAAAAAGAGTCACAAGAGGTTTTTCAAACCATAAAACGTTTTTATATTCTTTTTTCACCATAGCTTTCATATTAATAAAATGTAATTCATCCTCCATCTCTTTCGTTTCATCAATTTTGTCCAGAGCCCCCCTTTTTTCGGAAAAAGGGTCTTCTTCGGTAAATACATCTTGTGACTCTTTTTGAATCCCCTTCATTTCGGAAGTTTTTTTTAGTTTCTTAGTAAGAATGGGCGATGGTATTCTGCCTAAATGGTAGACACAGGTAATAAATAAGAGAATACTAAATATTCGAGCCATCACATTTTTCAATTTAGACATAATGTATTTGTGAAATCGAATAAGTACATTAGATCTAATAGAATGATTTTGCCCTATCCAGACTAATACCAATACAATCCATTTCATGAATAAAATGTGACCAATTAACCAACCAAAAAAACTACTTGTTACAAATAACATCTTGTTGTTGCATCGAAACATAAAAATGTTGACTAATCTGGCTAACATTGAACTTGGTAAAATGAAATGGTTCAAAAATTGAAAAATGATATTATTCAGGAATATACATTGAATGCTAAGATTACGCATTGAATTTCTGGTAGTAGACCCATAAACCCAAA